TATTCGAAAATCGAAAAATCGATTCGATACGATTAAAAAAAAGATCAAAAGAAAAGAGAAATGATTTTCAAATTTGCTTCTATATGGATTCGAATTTCTTACTATTTTTTTATTTGAATATTAGTCTACTCAAGAATTATCTAATGAATCACTTGATTCGAAATTAAGGGATAGGTAGACATTACAAATGATTAATTGATCTCTTTTTCTACCTCCCTTACTCTATGTTTTTGTTAATCCCGTCTATAATGATTGATGAATTAACAACTATCAATTGAACTTATTCTTTCATTTGAATTGGTATTTTTGCTTATCTTCGTATATTGAAACTTAGGGAAGTGCTTTCTAAACATATGTAGAAAAAGAACACATTTCATTTAGCTCTTTCATCTTCATGCTTACTATAACTAGTTATTTCGGTTTTCTACTAGCAGCTTTAACTATAACCTCAGCTCTCTTTATTGGTCTGACCAAGATACGACTTATTTGAAATTAATTGAATGAACACAACGCATAAAAAGAAATCTTTCTGTGGTATTGATAGACTCTATAGTTCCTTAGAGAGTCAATTTCCAATTAGTGGTCATTGAGATTCATGGGCAATGCGGATTAATATGTAGGGATAGATATTACCTCTCCTTTTTCCCTTTCAAAAAAATTGAAATGATTGAAGTTTTTCTATTTGGAATTGTCTTAGGTCTAATTCCTATTACTTTAGCTGGATTATTTGTAACTGCATATTTACAATACAGACGTGGTGATCAGTTGGATCTTTGATTAAATTAATTAACATCTTTTTTTTTAATTGACCTCCTCTTTTCTTTAATCCAAAGGAGGTCAAATTAAGATTACTGGTCAATTATTTAATTGTAATTTTGGGACTAACCTAACCAAGAATGGAATCACGCTCTGTAGGATTTGAACCTACGACATCGGGTTTTGGAGACCCACGTTCTACCGAACTGAACTAAGAGCGCTTTCTTATCTTCTTATCATTATCACACTAGCTAAAACTAAAAAAAAAGAAGAGGATTTTTTTTATAACCCGAATACATCTTGTATGCATAAGACTATCATATAGAATATGATATAATAAAAAAAGATTATGTATGCCTGATTTTAATCGATTTCAATAAATCCCTCGTTACTGCTCAGACGAGAAGTAATAGGTAGGGATGACAGGATTTGAACCCGTGACATTTTGTACCCAAAACAAACGCGCTACCAAGCTGCGCTACATCCCTTTCAATTGGTCTACAGTGTCATTTTATAGAATCCCTGTCTTGTTTTCAAAATCCTTATTTTCTCCATTGCCAAGTTATCTTGCCATTTCTTTTTTTTATTCTCATGTAACATATAATAATAGTAGAAGGCTTATATACACATGAATATGAAACCCATCGTAAAAAATAACTAAAAAAGGGAATATTTTTTGGGAATGCTCAGTCGGAAGGGACGTCTTTTTAGGAATTCCATGTACAAATACAAGCGGTCCTTAACTACTTACATATATATTATATCGGATCATATATGTATTAACATTAGGCATTACAATAAATAATACAATAAATAAAAAGAATAAAGAAGGAGGATTTAAAATGCGAGATCTAAAAACATATCTTTCCGTGGCACCGGTACTAAGTACTCTATGGTTTGGGGCTTTAGCAGGTCTTTTGATAGAGATCAATCGTTTATTTCCGGATGCGTTGACATTCCCTTTTTTTTCATTCTAGTTATTGACATGGGAAGGGGTGAAGAAGATTAGAGATAGAATCAAAAGATTTGTGACTAATCCCTCCCCCTCTTTTTTTTTTAGAAAAAATCGAATTGGATACAATATATTAAGTAGAAGTATAATCAAGAAAGGAGGAAAGAGAAATAAAAAAGTAGATTCAACCTCGGCGAAATTCGGGTTTTCTCCAATTCCATTTAGAAATAATATTGTGAGAACAGAAATGTGTCTAGGGCAAGAAGATCATACAAGATCTTTTAATAAAATACTGTCCATTGAATCGAATTCGATTCAAAATATACCTAAATATTAGTTTGTTGTTTTACTTCTTATTTTTTTATTTCTTTTTTCGCAGAAAGTAGAAGAATTGGTTGAATCAAAAACGCAAAGGAGGTTCATGGCCAAGGGTAAAGATGTCCGAGTAACGGTTATTTTAGAATGTACCAACTGTGTTAGAGTTAGAAACGGTCTTAATAAGGAATCAAGGGGTGTTTCCAGATATATTACTCAAAAGAATCGACACAATACGCCTAGTCGATTGGAATTGAGAAAATTCTGTCCCTATTGTTACAAACATACGATTCACGGGGAGATAAAGAAATAACTCGAATCAAGTGCCTGTGTGTCACTCTTACAAGTAACACGAAAAGGACATATTCTATATATACCATATTATTCTATATATTTTCATTTTAGTTAACATAATATAACTAACTAAAAAAAAAAGCCAAATCAAATCCTATATTTTGAATTTGAAATCTTTTTGGATCAAATTGAAATAGGATTTTGAGGATAAGGAATAAACAAACCATGGAAAAATCCAAGCGACTCTTTCTTAAATCCAAGCGATCTTTTCGTAGGCGTTTGCCCCCGATCCAATCGGGGGATCGAATTGATTATAGAAACATGAGTTTAATTAGTCGATTTATTAGTGAACAAGGAAAAATATTATCTAGACGGGTAAATAGATTAACCTTAAAACAACAACGATTAATTACTATTGCTATAAAACAAGCTCGTATTTTATCTTTGTTACCTTTTCTTAATAATGAGAAACAATTTGAAAGAAGCGAGTCGACCAACGGAGCTACTGGTCTTAGAACCATAAATAAATAAAAAAAAGTAGACTTACTTTACTCCTCAATTGAACCCAAATCAAAATCCGAACTCAAACACAGATTGATATTTTGTTCGAAAAATCGTAAGAAAAAAATTGGGGAAGAAGAAGAAATCTTTTTTTATTGGATATTGGACATATTCGCTCATTTCATTTTGAACGACTTTATCATATTCTCTTTATCATACTAATTTCTACTCTACCTTCCCGGAGTTCATTCTCCAGAGAACTCCATTTAAAATATTCTGACAAATTCCTTACAATTTCCTTTTTTATTTTATGATCTGATCTCATTAGAAATCATATAAAGACAATTCCTATTTAATATAGCTATTTGTGCAAGTATTTTACGATTAAGAAGCAACTGTCTCTTGTACAGATTGTGTATTAATCTACTATAACTATAGGATACTCTATTCCCACGAATTACTGCATTTATCCGAGTGATCCACAAACGACGAAAATCTATCTTTTTCCTATCTCTATCTCGATGAGACGAAACCAAAGATCTTATTTTCTGTTGAATAATTGTTCGAGTAAGTCTTGAACGAGCCCCCCGAAAGCTTGATGCAAATAAACGAATTTTTATTCTACGTCTCCGAGCTATATATCCTCGTCTAATTCTAGTCATTGAATAAATGAAACTTTCATGAATAACTAATTGATTTCCTTTCTTTCAGTTATTCTTTTCCCTTTTCCTAGTTTATTAATAACAAAACGTATTCTTCCAATGTATAAAATAAAAATTCCAATGGCTTTTGCTACTATAACCTTCCCGACCACGATTTGTCTTTTCTTTTTTTATAGTCATTTCACCTCGAAACGAGTATTGATACTAGGTATCAAAAAACAGAAAAAAGTAATAAATAGAAATGAATAACGAAATAGTGGATTCCATCGTTTCTATGGTTATGTCTTAAACGGTGAGGTCCTCTATATATACCGGAGTCCCTTACTTCATTTAATCAATGCTATTAGCAAGTTGTACAGTTTACATTCTTCGGCTCTACCTATGAATTATCTAGTAATAGGTCTTTCACAACGAGATCTACCTATACAGTAACGGTATTTAATTATGAAAATTGGATGGGGTAGTTGACCCTCTTAGTCCGTTTTTGCAAGAGTATAGGCATAAGATTTCGGCTTTGAAAATAGGATTTCCCCGCTTAATGAATAACTATTTGTTACCAATGAGGAATTTTTTCTCATCGGAAACCATAAATTTCATATACAATAGAAGAATTGAATAGATCTTTTTTTTTAGTTTTCGATATATAGATAGTGAACGACCTTCTTCCTTCCATTTTATACTATTCACTAGTACTGATCATTGATACTGGAAGATTTCTTTCCCTTTTTTTTTCTACCAATGGTGATCTGAACGAGTCGCACATACACCCTAGTACATGTTCCTCGACGCTGAGGACATCCCCCAAGAGCGGGGGATTTCGTGACATTTCTGATTGGCTGTCTTGTGTTTCTAATAAGTTGTTTAATAGTTGGCATGTTGAATCGTATACATAATAAATGGGCTGGTTTAGATCGATCCTAACCGGATGATTATGAATTACTTCTCTATTTACTAGATGAATAGAATATTATTAAACCCGGTAATAAGTAAGAAGAGAAAATCTCAAAGTGGCGATTTGCTTAAACTTACTGCTATTTTTTTTTATTCAATCGCTACAAGATCAACAATTCCATGAGCTTGGGCTTCTGTTGCTGACATAAAAACATCCCTTTCCATATCTTCGGATACAACCCATAGGGGTTTGCCCGTTCTTTGTACATAAACTCTTGTGATGGTTTCGCGCAGTTTCAGCAGTTCTTCTGCTTCCAGGATAAATTCTCCCGTTTGTGCCTCATAAAAAGAACTCGCAGGTTGATGTATCATTACCCTGATAATATAACAAATGGTTCCTCTATCTCGCATGATGAGGTGAGGAGAAGAGATAAAGAATAATAAAAAAAGAAAGAGAGAATTGAGCAACCGTACAGGCATCTTTTGCGCATTGCATACGGCTATACAATGGAATTCACTTTATCTTCCATTTCCATCTAAGAAAGAGAAAAAATATAGATAGAGGGTTTATCCGATTCAGATCGGCAAATGATCCAATTACCATCCTTCCTTTCGGAGCAGTTAAAAAA